AAAAGGGTTTTCCATGAGATGGGAAATGAGAACTATTAGCCCCACACGAGGTTTGTGAATAAGTGATTGTCTGATAATGAGCAAGGAATATCCGTCTTTCTGCTAAACAGGATCTATTGAACTCATAATTCATTAGATACTTTTTATGAATGTCAACTAAGTATCGTAAGTAAATGGATCCCGGTTGTTCAATCATTTGATAACCAGAGTCATTCTTTGATAAACGATCACTATGAGTCAGACTCAATAGAATTTGATCAATCCTTTTTTCCGTCGTTAAGGTGGAGAACTGAACCAAGAATTCTCTTTCTTCATCATCAATCGAATCACTGTTCGCGACCCAGGATTCTATTTTATCATCAATCCAATCACCGTTCACGTTTTTTCTTTTTCTTATCAATGAATAGATCTCTTTACTTGTACGACTTAGATGTCTCGTATTTCTCGAAAAAGTGATTCGATTGATGGGATTTGGTATGATACTGATGAGATCGATGAGATTGATATTCAAATATTTCTTCTTAGAACGTATTGATTTGACCCCATAAGCGGGACCACCACCCAATAGCATGTTGCCGCCAGAAGCAGAATCCCGTATTTCTTCCAGAGAATCTCCTAATTGTTCCAGAGCAACTAGAAAGAGATTCTTTAACCAGAAAGAATTCAGTTCAGATGTAGGATACCTATCCAGAAGTTTTCGCAACTCAATCATGTATGATGGAATCATCAAAGATTTGATCTTTTCTAACTCTGTCTGTAACTCACTAGAGGCTCGGAAAACAAAGAGAAGATGTGTACGAACGAGATATCCAGCAACAAGAAGAAGGAAAAGAATTGAATAGAGGAACTCCCAAGCATTTGGTGATCTCAGATGTGTCCATATCAATGGAATGGGTGACTCATTATTTCGATGAATCATTTCTTCGGACAGAAGAAGATTCTGTAAACACTTACTCGAACTCTCACTTATCAGATTCCGTTGTGGAAGAATCGACCACCACTTTTTCTGAGGAATTGGCCATGATATATCTGATCCATGCATAATATCATGAAAAACGGACACAAAATTTGGACTGCCACTTAGGGAATATTGAAAGGGAATATTCAATATCAAATAAATATTGTTTTTTAAGGTGAAATAAAGATATTTACACCCCGTCCAAGTAAGGAACCATGGCATATAGGTTTGGAACAAATTCCATTTTGAGAGATTTGAAAAAGCACTATCTCGTTGAAGGGTTCTACCTACTTCCCCCTTCTCAACGCTTTTCTTTAGACAAAGACTCAGTTCTTTCCTCTTTCCGGACGGCACATATTTCTCAAAACATGGAGTGTGAATCAAACCCATGTTTGAATTGAAACGGAGATAGTGATGCAAGTTTTTCCCTTCTGAATCAGATAGATTCATATCTGAAAGAAGCTGACAATAAGTTCTTTCAAAATTGACTATTTGTTCCTCTATTACTGGTGTTCCAGAAATGTCTGCAATCGAGTAAATAGGAACGGATGGATCGGATCGAATTGAAAAATGGAAAGATTTGTACAAGTTATACGTTTCGTTACCACTTTGTGGAACATTGTTAGGTATGAATATGCCAGATACCTGTGACTCAATTGGTGAAATAGTCTCTCTCTCTCCCAAAACATGTTTTTTTTTACTGAAACACAAAGAAAATATTTTGTTGCGAATGCACAAGATATTGGGGAATTGTGCATACGTAAAATCATAATTATGGATACGGGTCTTTTCCCCATAAAAATGGAATCCTTTGTTACAATAGAACCAGAAGCGATGGGGATGATTCAAGAATTGAAGTCTATTTGCTCTATAAAAAGAAGATATCAATGAACTTTTCTGAGGATTCAACCAATTGTTTCGATCGTGGGATATCATTGATAAATAGGAATCCGTGTTCTCAAAGGATTTCCTGCGATTTTTTCTAGTACGGAATGAGTCAATCATGCACTTTTGTATCTTGTTGAACAAAAAAGGTAATATTGTTCCTGTATTGATTAAAAATTTCGATCTTTGGGAAGTATCATGATCATACAATAAGAAGGGTTTCAATTTATTCAAATAAACGATTTGAACACCTATTGATTCTAACAACGGATTGCCGGGTTGATCATTCAGACCTTTCAATTCATAGATGTGGATTTCGGCCCTATGAATGGAGATATTCCCGAAACTCACAACGAAAAAAGGAAGTGACTTAGATAAAAAGAGAAGCGACTTGGACAAAAGGAGAAGTGACTTGGACAAAAAGAAACGAAATGACTTGGACAAATCTTGTTTGTCGATAACCTCGGACCAATCAATCGAATATTGATTAATACGTAATCGATCGAACATTACTTGAAAACGGTGTTTCTGCTCAGAAACGAAATGCTCCAAATATTCCTGGAAATTCTTGCTTCCATTGGAGCATTTGTATCTATATACATTAGGATCCAGATTCGTGGATCTCTCGGTTCGAGAAATAAGAGGATCGAACCACTTCTTCTTAATCTTTTTCAAATTGGATAAATGTTGGTTGATCTTATCTATTATTATAGTTAGATGATTCAGAATATCATTTCCTATTGGGTGCTTTTGAATTCCTATGGGATGCTTTTGAATTCCATATGCGAAGTTGCAATCGGGTCGATTCATTAAAAAGAATCGATTCAATACATTTCTTATGTACCCATAGGTACTATATTGGATTTGAATCTGATTTCGGATCAATCTATATTGATGGAGCGCCTCCATTATGTTGTTGTGAGCAAATACCGCTATTTTTGGTTTTGGATCTTCCAAATCATTCCCGCAGGAGATCCGGACCGATTTTTTTTTTATCTTTCGATAAAAAGATTCATTCTCTTCATCAAAAATAGAAGGTAGAACCAATAAAGATTTCTTTTTCGATTCATCCCCGGAGTTGAATACCTCATTCAATAATTTTCCGTAGGAATCAATAGACAAGCCAAATTCCTTATTATGATAGGCTAAACCCGGCTCGGTTATTGATAGAGTGAATAGATCTGCCATTTCTTGAAATGTCTCTTCTAATTCAAACTCGTGGTGCAACCTGTATCCCCCTTTGTTCCGATCATGGAATAGATGAAATAAATCAAAAAATGCATTTTCGTTCAAGAATGAAATCTTATTGGAACTGTCCATATCCGGTTCATCCTTCGGAACCATATCCCATCCCGGATCTGCTGCAATCGAATGAACTGAGGAGGTATTTTGTAAATACATAATTATCTTGAATATATCAACTATTTCTTTATTTTTCGATCGCCTCGAAGGGACAAAAGAAACACCTTGTTGTTTCTTCAACAATTTCTGATCTATAGTCGACCTCTCGGTAGGATTCAAACCCAGATGAAGTTCTGACCATCTATCAGAGAAAAAAGAACGAATTGATCTTGTAGGATTCCCAAGAAATTCTTCTATTTCTTCTGGAAGCAGATGATTATTCATCTGCTTCTCACGTTCCGGGAATAGCCGAGCCATTGAGGAATATCCGGAAAGGTATTTTGAGAATCGATCTGATTTTATCTCTGTTCGTTCCGTTTGAAGAAAGGAAGTATCTAAAAGAATTGATCTTTCTTTTAGTTGCTGAATCTCTGTTTGATTGATCAATGTGTGATATTCCGAACCCTCATTACTAATGGAATTGAAAGGATCTATGGATTGATCAGAAAATCCTTTCGATTGGCTAGAATCCGTTACTTGAAAGAAAATGGATCTTATGGAATCATATTGAATATTTGACGATACATTCCGTACCTTGCTAAAAACCCGATTCCTGTTTACCAACCACGCATTGTCTAACCAAATCAAATTCTCTCTCGAGACGTTCCTCAAAAAATCCGATTTGTGCCGATTCTTCCCCCCAATAACGAAGAGATCTTGGCGGAATTGCCACATATGAAATTGAGCGCAATTTTGCAAAAAAATACCCCCCTTGTTTCTCGAGAGGAGATGGGAAACATGTTCAATCTCGTTTGATTGAATAGTCGCTTCAGCTCCTTGTTGTTTGAAGAAACCCCCCCCATCAATTGGTCTTTTTTCACGAAAAGCAGACATGAGATAACAAATCAAATGTTTCACTAAAATTTCGAATAGCTGTCCCGAATTCAAGTTGATTATGTTTCGCTTCTTACTCGGAGAAAGGCGGTCAAAGAATTTCCAATCATGGTCCTTGCGGATCAGATCATTCGTATAGGATACAAAAAAAAACTCCAGATATTTTATATCTTTCTCTTTGAATGAGATCTCAATTCCAGCTGCAATTTCATTCGATATCTTACAGCTGGAATTCCTCTTTTTTACGATCACATTCCTCCACCGCCGCGAACCCCAGTTAGATTCAGACATGATACACTTTTTAGTTATTGGAAGAACCCAAGTACTTTCTTTCGGATCCATGAAACAACTCTCATAGATCTTTTTCCCTTTTGGAAGATACAGGAGCGAAACAATCAACCTATTGAGATTGGAAGACCAAAAGGATTCTTTCAATGTATAATTGGGGGGTCCAATGGAACGCAGAGGTTTAGGAAGAAGCCCCATCAAATAGATATTTTTTCTTTCGACCCTATTTCGATTGTATATAAGGACCGCTACTACAAGTACAAGCAGTACTACACCTTTGATCGTGCAATGTCGACGAATTGAACCCTGTGAATCACGTGAAATTAGGACACTCCAAATTCGGGAATCAAAAAGTTTCATAAAGCGCTCTTGGTGGAAAAAAAAGGAAGTGAAAGATTTCACCGAATCGGGTTGGATCCATGAATCCAAGAAATCGCGAGAATTCTTGATTTCTCTCAATTCGAAGATCCAGGATTTGAATTGATGTCCTCTCATTTCATTGATTCCTCCTAAAGAATCCAAAAGAATCTAAGTGAATTGAATTTGGGTCACTCGCGATGTACAATGACCCCAGTGAAGCATCCATGGCTGAATGGTTAAAGCGCCCAACTCATAATTGGCGAATTCGTAGGTTCAATTCCTGCTGGATGCAGGCCAACGGGGACATTCAATAAGGCTAGTTCCACTGGCTCCGTATCAATGGAATCTCATCATCCATACATAACGAATTGGTATGGTATATTCATACCAACCATAACATATGAAGAGTAAGAACTAGAATTCTTATCGATACTGGAACTCGTGGGGAAGAAAGTAGATTTATGGATGGAATCAAATATGTAGTCTTTACAGAAAAAAGTATTCGGTTATTGGGGAACAATCAATATACTTCTAATGTCGAATCAGGATCAACTAGGACAGAAATAAAGCATTGGGTCGAACTCTTCTTTGGCGTCAAAGTAATAGCTATAAATAGTCATCAACTCCCGGGAAAGGGTAGAAGAATGGGACCCATTATGGGACATACAATGCATTACAGACGTATGATCATTACGCTTCAACCGGGTTATTCTATTTTACCTCTTATAGAGAAGAGAAAAGAATTTAAGTAAAAAAAAAAAAAGAAAAAAAAAATACTAAATAACACGGCGATACATTTATACAAAACTTCTACCCCGAGCATACGCAAAGGATCCGTAGACAGTCAAGTGAAATCCAATCCGCGAAATAATTTGATCTATGGACAGCATCGCTGTGGTAAAGGTCGTAATTCCAGGGGAATCATTACCGCAGGGCATAGAGGAGGAGGCCATAAGCGTCTATACCGTAAAATCGATTTTCGACGGAATGAAAAAGACATATCTGCTAGGATCGTAACCATAGAATATGACCCTAATCGAAATGCATACATTTGTCTCATACACTATGGAGATGGTGAGAAAAGATATATTTTACATCCCAGAGGGGCTATAATTGGAGATACCATTGTTTCCGGTACAGAAGTTCCTATATCAATGGGAAATGCCCTACCTTTGAGTGCGGTTTGAACTATGGATTTACGTAATTGGAAGTAACCAATTAGGTTTACGACGAAACCTAGAAATTGATCACTGATCCAATTTGAGTACCTCTACGGGATAGACCTCAACAGAAAACTGAAGAGTAACGGCAGCAAGTGATTGAGTTCAGTAGTTCCTCATATAAAATTATTGACACTCAAGATATGGTAATATGGAGAAGACAAAATTGTTTGAAGCACGGACAGAAGCGGAAGCGACCCTTGTTTCAAAGAGAAGAGGATGGGTTATTCACATTTCATTTGATGGTCAGAGGTGAATTGAAAGCTAAGTGGTGGTAATTCTAAAAATCCCCCCGGGGAAAAATAGAGATGTCTCCTACGTTACCCGTAATATGTGGAAGTAGCGACGTAATTTCATAGAGTCATTCGGTCTGAATGCTACATGAAGAACATAAGCCAGATGACGAAACGGAGAGACCTAGGATGTATAAGATCATAACATGAGTGATTTGGCAGATTTGTATTCCTATATATCCACTCATGTGGTACTTCATCACACGATTCATATAAAATCCATCTGTCTAGATATCATCATATAATATATATATATACATCCGGAAAGCCGTATGCTTTGGAAGAAGCTTGTACGGTTTGGGAAGGGGTTTTTATTGATCAAAAAGAAAAATCTACTTCAACCCATATGCCCTTAGGCACGGCCGTACATAACATAGAAATCACGCTTGGAAAGGGTGGACAATTAACTAGAGCAGCAGGTGCTGTAGCGAAACTGATTGCAAAAGAGGGTAAATCGGTCACATTAAGATTTCCATCTGGGGAGGTCCGTTTGATATCCAAAAACTGCTCAGCAACAGTCGGACAAGTGGGTAATGTTGGGGCGAACCAGAAAAGTTTGGGTAGAGCCGGATCTAAGTGTTGGCTAGGTAGGCGTCCTGTAGTAAGAGGGGTAGTTATGAACCCTGTAGACCATCCCCACGGGGGTGGTGAAGGGAGGGCCCCGATTGGTAGAAAAAAACCCACAACCCCTTGGGGTTATCCTGCGCTTGGAAGAAGAAGTAGGAAAAGGAATAAATATAGTAATAGTTTTATTATTCGTCGCCGTAAATAGGAATATTCAAAATCAAATAAATATTGTTTTTTACTCGTCTTTTCAAAAAAAAAAGGGGGGGGGAATAATAGGCCGTGACACGTTCACTAAAAAAAAATCCTTTTGTAGCTAATCATTTATTGGAAAAAATAAAGAAGCTTAACATGAGAGAGGAAAAAGAGATAATAGTAACTTGGTCCCGGGCATCTACCATTATACCCACAATGATCGGCAATACAATTGCCATTCATAATGGAAAGGCGCATTTACCTATTTATATAACGGATCGTATGGTGGGTCAAAAATTAGGAGAATTTGCACCTACTCTTACTTTCCAGGGACACGCGAGAAACGATACTAGATCTCTCCGTTAATAAAATAAAGTGAAATAGGGGCTCATCGTTCATTGGCGGGAGGCGAACCTTATCTTATGTCAAAGTGGAGAAAGTGGAAGAAGACCTTGAAAAAGCAGAAGATGAAGAGGAGCTCGAGTACACAAGTACAAGCTTTAGCTCAACGTATATGTATGTCTGCTCACAAAGCACGAAGAGTCATTGATCAGATTCGTGGGCATTCCTACGAGAAAACACTTATGTTACTGGAACTCATGCCTTATCGAGCATTTTATCCCATTTTTAAACTGGTTTATTCTGCAGCAGCAAATGCTAGTCACAATAAAAGTTTCAACGAAGCTGATTCAGTCATTAGTAAAGCCGAAGTCAATGGGGGTACTATCGTGAAAAAGTTAAAACCCAGGGCTAGAGGACGTAGTTATCCGATAGAAAGACCCGCCTGTCATATAATTATTGTATTGAAGGATAGCTCTAAAAAGAAAACAGATCAGGATATATTTTTAGAAACAAAAAATGTATGGAGAGATCCTATAATAGAAAGATATATAGAGAAGGAGAGAGAGAGAGAAAAAAAAGATGGGTCAAAAAATAAATCCACTTGGTTTCCGCCTTGGCGAAAACCAAAGTCATCGTTCCCTTTGGTTCGCACAACCAAAAAGTTATTACATAGGTCTCCAGGAAGATGAAAAAATACGGGATTGTATCAAGATATATGTACAAAAAAATATAAGAGTATCTTCAAGTTTCGAAGGAATTGGAATTGCACATATAGAGATTCAAAAAAAAATGGACTTGATCCAGGTCATAATCTATATTGGATTCCCAAATTTGTTAATAGAAGGCCAAACACGAGGAATCGAAGAATTGCAGATCAATGTACAAAAGGGGCTTCATTCTGTGAATCGGAGACTTAACATTGCTATTACAAGAGTTGCAAAACCTTATGGACAACCTAATATTCTTGCAGAATATATAGCTCTACAATTAAAGAATAGGGTTTCGTTTCGAAAGGCAATGAAAAAAGCTATTGAATTAACTGAACAAGCAGACACAAAAGGAATTCAAGTGGAAATTGCAGGGCGTATCGACGGAAAAGAAATTGCACGTGTCGAATGGATCAGAGAAGGTAGGGTTCCCCTCCAAACCATTCGAGCTAAAATTGATCATTGTTCCTATACAGTTCGAACTGCCTATGGGGCATTGGGCATCAAAATTTGGATATTTGTAGACGAGCAATAATGGACCCTTCCTTTGCTTGCCATTCTATTCAGTGATAGAACAAAAACTACAAACTATTCCTTTTCACTTCAATAAAAAAAAAAAAAAATGAGCAATTCTAATTCTATAAGGTTGAATAAAAATTCGATTGACCTTTTGGTGGAACTGCTATGCTTAGTGTGTGACTCGTTGGTTTTTTATTTAAAGTTGGGATTCAAAAAACAGACCAGCCCCTAACTAATAACTATAAGAACTAGTAACCAACTCATTGCTTTGTATTATCGAGATCCAAGGAAGCAGTCGCCATATGATGTATCGATCATATAGTTGTAGCAACTGAAATCTTTTTTTTCCATAAAGGAAAAATCCATTTATAGGTTGGAAAGAAAAATAGAGGGATGTGGGTAACTGGAAGGGCGAGAGAAAGAGAGAAGGAGAATCTCCATGATATATGATTCCAATATGTATGGTCTATCAATCACATCATATCATAAAAGGCAGTGTGATAAAGCATCAATACTGATTCGTCCATAATTAGATGAATACGGTTCATAAGAAAAATACAAATAATAAAGAGCCCCGAGTCAATAGAGACTGAGGAGATTGGCTCGGGAACGAATTTAATTAGGAGCTCCATTGCATAGTTCAGGCCTAGCCATTAATGGAAAAGCTATGGGAACGACGAAACCTGTGACTGCGGAAGATTCTATTGAAAACGAATCCTAATGATTCATTGGGTGGGATGGCGGAATCAACCAGGAACCAATTAATTTCTTCTGATAGGTCATGGGTTCACCCTACGAATGAAGCAAATATGGAAAGAGTCAATATTCGCCCGCGAAACCATTATTGGATTGCAATATTTTGACAGATTCGGTAAAGGTCAAGGATTCATTTTCAAAAGAAAGGCATTATCCCATATAAATAAAATAGAAATATCCGTCTAGCCGTATATACTATATACTATACGGCTTCCCGTGTGACAGATTAAATATCAATAAATTCCATGATTCAGTGTATTATTCATTCAATAAATACATATACGTAATATTATTGAATCGTTTCATTCGCGAGGAGCTGGATGAGAAGAAACTCTCATGTCCGGTTCTGCAGTAGAGATGGGATTGAGAAACAACCATCAACTATAACCCCAAAAGAACCAGATTCCGTAAACAACATAGAGGAAGAATGAAGGGAATATCTTATCGAGGCAATCATATTTGTTTCGGCAGATACGCTCTTCAGGCACTTGAACCCGCTTGGATCACATCTAGACAAATAGAAGCAGGACGACGAGCAATGACACGATATGCACGCCGTGGTGGAAAAATATGGGTACGTATATTTCCCGACAAACCCGTTACAGTAAGACCTACCGAAACACGTATGGGTTCGGGGAAAGGATCTCCCGAATATTGGGTATCTGTCGTTAAACCCGGTCGAATACTTTATGAAATGGGCGGAGTATCAGAAACTGTAGCCAGAGCAGCTATTTCAATAGCTGCGTGCAAAATGCCTATACGAACTCAATTCATTATCGCGTGATAGGTATGTGAAGGGTATTTGTGATGAAAAATACAATCGCAGATTTTTGGATTTCTGGGCAGACAATATTTCTCTCTTTTTCCTTTGCCTTTTGCATTGAAAGAGCAGATTCAAAAAAAAAAATGATATGATTCAACCTCAGACCCATTTGAATGTAGCGGACAACAGCGGGGCTCGAGAATTGATGTGTATTCGAATCATAGGAGCTAGTAATCAACGATATGCTCATATTGGTGACGTTATTGTTGCTGTAATCAAAGAAGCAGTGCCCAATATGCCTCTCGAAAGATCAGAAGTGATCAGAGCTGTAATTGTACGTACATGTAAAGAACTCAAACGCGACAACGGTATGATAATACGATATGATGACAATGCAGCAGTTGTCATTGATCAAGAAGGAAATCCAAAAGGAACTCGAGTTTTTGGAGCGATCGCGCGGGAATTGAGACAGTTGAATTTCACTAAAATAGTCTCATTAGCTCCTGAAGTCTTATAAATACTAGTAGATGAGACCGTGATAGAGTATAGTCAGGTCTCTGAAATAGATCACGTTAGTAGATTGTGTCTCACGCATATACCTTTAATAATTCATAAATAAATAAGAAAAAATGAAAAAAAAAAAAGGAACATGTTGATTATATCAAAACTGGAAGGCACCCATAATTTTAGTTCGTCATGGGTAGGGACACTATTGCCGATATAATAACTTCTATAAGAAATGCTAACATGGATAAAAAAGGAACGGTTCGAATAGCATCTACTAATATCGCCGAAAACATTGTTAAAATACTTCTACAAGAAGGGTTTATTGAAAATGTTAGGAAACATAGAGAAAACAACAAATATTTTTTGGTTTCAACCCTGCGACATAGAAGGAATAGGAAAGGAACATATAGAAATATTTTAAAGCGTATCAGTCGTCCCGGTCTACGAATCTATTCCAACCATCAACGAATTCCTAGGATTTTAGGTGGGATGGGGGTCGTAATTCTTTCTACTTCTCGAGGTATAATGACAGATCGAGAAGCTCGACTAGAAAGAATTGGGGGAGAAATTTTGTATTATATCTGGTGATCCTTCTGGTATCCGAATTTGATCCGTAACTTGCTATTTGGGAAAAAGAGAGGAAAGACGAATTGTCTACTATTACTCCTCCTCCATTAGTTGATACTTCAAGGGGGTTACCTGGAATGAAAGAACAAAAATTGATTCACGAAGGTTTAATTACTGAATCACTTCCCAATGGTATGTTCCGAGTTCGTTTAGACAATGAAGATCTGATTCTAGGTTATGTTTCGGGGAGGATCCGACGGAGTTTTATCCGGATACTACCAGGAGATAGAGTCAAAATCGAAGTAAGTCGTTATGATTCAACTAGGGGACGTATAATTTATAGACTTCGCAACAAAGAGTCGAATGATTAGGCGGCTTTTTATTTGAATTTAAACATTCCTTTCATGGGAATACAATTCGAGGTTCAAAATTTCAAGAGACTTATTTTCTTCCAAGGAGTATATTTGGAATTAAGGAATAACAAATATGAAAATAAGGGCTTCCATTCGTAAAATTTGTGAAAAATGTCGACTGATCCGTAGGCGGGGACGAATTATAGTAATTTGTTCCAATCCGAAACATAAACAGAGACAGGGGTAATCTTTCTAACAAGGGACTTTCTAAACGGTCCGATGTACAAATAAAGGATCTGTTTTGACATGAAATGGATATATCCGTATATCTCTGACTCATATTTATGAGATGATAAAATATGACAAAAGCTATACCAAGAATTGGTTCACGTAAGAATGGACGTAGAATACAAAAAGGAGTTATTCATGTTCAAGCGAGTTTCAACAATACCATTGTGACTGTTACAGATGTAATAGGTCGGGTGGTTTCTTGGTCCTCCGCTGGTACTTGTGGATTCAGAGGCACAAGAAGAGGGACACCATTTGCTGCTCAAACCGCAGCAGGAAATGCTATTCGTACGGCAGTGGATCAGGGTCTGCAACGAGCAGAAGTCATGATAAAAGGCCCTGGTCTCGGAAGAGATGCAGCATTACGAGCCATTCGTAGAAGTGGTATACTATTAAGTTTCGTACGTGACGTAACCCCTATGCCACATAATGGATGTAGGCCTCCTAAAAAAAGACGTGTGTAGAAATAAAAATGGAATGGATTGCAATAGAAATAAATGATTCAATGATCTGATCAAACAATAATATTAGTATGGTTCGAGAAGAAGTAGCAGTATCCACTCGAACACTACAGTGGAAGTGTGTTGAATCAAGAACAGACAGTAAGCGTCTTTATTATGGCCGTTTCGTTCTGTCCCCGCTTATGAAAGGTCAAGCAGATACGATAGGTATCGCGATGCGAAAGGCTTTACTCGGAGAA